AACGATTCGATAGACGGCTCATTGGGATAGATATAGATGAACAATACCCCCCCTGGAACCGTATAGGAAGTTTTCTCCTCGTACGGCTCGAGAAAAAATGATTTAATTCGAAGTTTTGCCTATGTATCTAATTCTAATAAATAAGAAATTAAATGACAAATGGACCTATAAAATGAATATCAATTAGACTATGATTTCAGTCTTTTTCTTCTTGAAAAATGAAAAAGAAACAGTTCGTACTCATAACTCAAATCGGATAACTCTTAAATAGCTCAAAGGAAAATCTTTAGTCAATTTCATTTATTGAGTAGTCTTTACTCCCTTTCGTTTATCCCGATTAAACTATTTCAAATTCTATTTGGATTCTTTAGTCGGATCCAGTTATTGAGACTATCGAGAGAATTAACAATTACAAAGGGTGTTTCCTTGTTTTTAAACCCTTTATTCTTATTTTTAATCATTGGGTTTAGACATTACTTCGGTGCTTCTTAATCCTTTCAAAGTGGTAGCAACATACCCTTTTTGATTTCTTTCTATCATAGAATCCTATGGATGGTTGATTCTAGCATGATACACATTGAATCGAAATTTTTGGATCAATTTCAACAAGTTTTGCTTTTGAATTGGAAACTTGCTCGAATTGGATCCTTTCAATTTTCCATATATTTACGAAGTTGTTCCAGTTGATTGGCATTAACCCTAGATCCTTGCCCCTGAGAAATGAATTAATACTTTCTGTTCGAGCTCCATCATGGACTATTTACATTACAACCCGACAAAAAATGAAGGGTTCAAGTGTAACAGAACAAACAATGTCGAGCCAAGAGCACCTCATTCCTAGACAAATTTAAAATGATGGATGTAAAAATCCACAATGGGTCATATCCTTCAAGTCGCACGTTGCTTTCTACCACATCGTTTCAAACGAAGTTTTACCATAACATTCCTCTAATTTGGAACCGGTATACCGGTATGGAATTGATTCAATCATGGAATCATGAATAGTCATCGGTTCAGCTGTCCATAGACATCGTAATCTATACCTTTTCTTCTATATATGAATATATGAAACAAGATTTTTCTGAAAAAATCTTAGTAAGACAACATTTTGAACATATTTAACATACTAATTACTAATAGAATATATAGATAATAGAAAGAAAAAAGAAATCTATATATAGAAATATATAAATAAAATAATTAAATTAAAATAATATTAATTTATATTAATAATAATTATAGATATATATTAATATAAATAAAAATGAATAAGTTTTTGAATCTACATTTTCAAGTGACTTAATAGGATAAATTAAATGATTTTCTACTTTTTCAAAGATTCCAAATCATTAAAAATTTTTCTAAGTGAAATTCACTATTTAATTTAAATTAAACATCATTATTTAATTTGATTGGATTTGAAGAAAATTGGACAAAAAGCATCGCCTTTGATCTTTATAGGAAGATCAGTCTTTCTTTTTGAATTGACTCATCACTAATTTCAAATAAAAATTTGAAATAGATCAAAGAAAAAAAGAAAGAAATCCATTTTTTTTCATGAGAATGAGATGTAGAAAAAATAATGTAAGTTAAGATTTGAATTTTGATTTTTTTAATAAGATTACGAAAATCAAAATCGAAAAAAAAATAGGGAAGGTTTCTCATATCTATCAGATAGACTGAACAATTGTCACTGTTTGTTATAGATATAGTATAAATACCATACTATAGAACATGGAACTTGATCATTTGTTAATGAAATTCAAGCAGACACAGATGCTTAAATTTCTAATTAATATAGCCTATGCCTATCCACCCCCCACTTTTTTTTATATTATGATATAGTTTATATGGGAATAATGCAGTATAAAAAGTGGATCCGCGCTGGGACGGAAGGATTCGAACCTCCGAATAGCGGGACCAAAACCCGTTGCCTTACCACTTGGCCACGCCCCATTTCGATTGCTAATCGACACTAAGAAACAATAATATTGTTATTGGTTGTTTGTCAACTACAGCCCAAATAAATATCTAAATATATATCTAGATAGAGAATCTATCTATAGAATATAGATCTTCTATATCTATAGAATAATAGAATAGACCGGTACTAGGATTTTGATACATATAGATACAGAATTCAACTTAATTTATTGATCATTACATAGAATTCAATTAAGATATTGTATGAAAGTATGATTTCTTCTATTCTCCTTTGAGAATTGGAGAATTTTTGGTTGGATGGATTCAAAGAAAAGAAGGATTTTTGTCTATCTTACCTTACTTTCTTTTTCCTTATATCAAAAAGGCAACCAAAATGCAATTATCTCCAAGAACAAAATGTCTGTTATGCTTAATATCGTTAGTTTGATCTGTATTTGTATTAATTCGCCCCTTTATTCGAGTAGTTTTTTCTTCGGCAAATTGCCTGAAGCCTATGCTTTTTTGAATCCAATCGTAGATGTTATGCCAGTCATACCTCTGTTTTTTTTTCTCTTAGCTTTTGTTTGGCAGGCTGCTGTAAGTTTTCGATAAGATCCTAAATAATAATATCCTAGAAAATGCATGATTTCCTCGAGAAAAAATTCTAACAATTGATAAAATAAAATCAGATAAGTTTTATAGTATAAATCCCTGATTCATACATTGAAATTCGTGGATAGTCGCCATAAATCAGGCTTACCCCCATTTCCTCGTTTTTGAGCCTTCCAGCCATCCAGTCAAAGACCCTAACCCTATTAGGGTCTCTCACAATATCTAAATTTGGATATAAACGCAATTTTTTAATGAAAAACAAATGCATTTGTGACAATACATTTCTAGAAAAAACCTCATTTCTTGGTATCAAAATAGGATATGTGGTAGAAAAATGGAAGATCTATTTTCTTTTTTTTTCTAAAAAATCATCTTGGAGATTGTGTAATGCTTACTCTGAAACTCTTCGTTTATACCGTAGTGATATTTTTTGTTTCTCTCTTTATCTTTGGATTCCTATCTAATGATCCGGGGCGTAATCCTGGACGTGAAGAATAAAATACAAAAGGTTTCCTTGGTTAATTTTCAAATTTTCTTAGGATTTTATCTATTCACACGTTTCACTAAGATTTTCAAAATTTGAAAAAAAAAAAGAAATCAAAAATAATATAAATAAATTAAAGTTATATAAATAAATAAAGTCATCAACGGAAACGGAAAGAGAGGGATTCGAACCCTCGGTACGAATAACTCGTACAACGGATTAGCAATCCGACGCTTTAGTCCACTCAGCCATCTCTCCCGATTGAAAAAGAGAATTACTACATTACACATAATCTAAAGAGTTTTTTTTTATCTCTTTTCTTTCTCTATTCTATTATTTCTATATAGAGAGATCCACGAATCAGGAATTTCCTTTATCTAATATCTAAAAGATGGACTCGACCGCGCCAACAATCGAACTAAAAAAAATAACCAAGACCTCTTTGTGTTGATTTTGTTCGAAAGGCCCTTCTTATTCTCACGGCCCGGCCTGGTCAGTACCTAGCCGGGCTCTTTTTTTTTGTTCCAACAAATTAGAATTATAGATAAATAATGATTTATCTGATTTGAAAGCAAAAAGGACTTTTTATTATATATATTATAATTATATTCAATTGAATATAAAATATTCAAGCAACGACAATAAAGAAGAAATACTATTTACATTCTTTTCTTGTTATACTTATTCTATTTTACCCGAACTAAAAAAGAAACTATCAATTCTTCCACAATACATTTTTTCCGTTATGATTTTAGTGTTTTTTTGATCCGTATCTAACTTCTTCAGCAAAAGAGAAAACTTTATTTATTTAACTTTAATTTCAATTTTGAATTAAATTTCAATAAATATTTAAATAAATAATTAAATGGAGCCTCTTTTCCAAATCTCATTAAATTTGAATCTACTCGTGAAAAAGTCCAGCACTCTACATTTTGACAATTCTTTGATAATCCTATCTTGATCATGCTCAATTATCTTGCTAGACAAAAGGTCCATTTGTATACAATAATCATATTGTAGCGGGTATAGTTTAGTGGTAAAAGTGCGATTCGTTCTATTAACCCCTAATAGTTAAAGGGTCTTTCGGTTTTATTCATATTCCGATCAAAAACTTTATTTCTTAAAAGGGTTTAATCCTTTACCTCTCAATAAGAAATTCGAGAAAAAAATACGGATTCTCGTGATTTGTATCCATGAATCACTTATAAATTAAATGGAAAAGTTGGATTATGAAATTGCGAAACATAATTTTTGAATTGGACCAAGACTTACAATTGAATAAGTATGAGTAAAAGATCCATGGCTAAAGATAAAAGATCGATTTCTAATCGTAACTAAATCCTCCATTTTTTCTTTCTAAAAAAAGAAATTGGAGCAAAATAGCTATTCAGCGATGACTTTGGTTTACTAGAGACATCGGCGTATTGTTTTAGCTCGGTGGAAAAAAATCCTTTTCCTTAGGATCCTCTGAAATAGAAATAGAGAACGAAGTAACTAGAAAGATTGTCAAAATCACCTTCTCCTAGAAGGATCATCTAGAAAGCAATTCATTTTTTTGTATTCAAATAAAAAGCTGACGTAGGTGTTATGGGTATAATTTTGTTCATTTTGTTCACATCTTAGATCTAAGAATTTACTCTCCTTCCATAAAGGAGCCGAATGAAACCAAAGTTTCATGTTCGGTTTTGAATTAGAGACGTTCAAAGCACTGAATCGACGTCGACTATAACCCCTAGCCTTCCAAGCTAACGATGCGGGTTCGATTCCCGCTACCCGCTTTTTCTTTTTTTCTAAATATTCTATTAGAATTCTATTCTAAAATATAGATAATATATTTTATTATGATTTGAGATTTCATTACGGTTAGTGAATCATTGAATATACAATTCCAAAAAAGATTTCACGTATAATCCGACTTTTTTGTTTTCAACTCAAGAAAAATCAAAATACGAAAAAATAAGAATAAACGGCGTCCATTGTC